GGTTTGGGAATAAGTGATTGTCTGATAATGAGCAAGGAATATACGTCTTTCTGCTAAAGAGGATCTATTAAACTCATAATTCATTAGATCCTTGTTAGCAATGTCAAGTAGGTATCATAAGTAAATGGATCCCGGTTGTTCAATCCTTTGATAACCAAGGTCCTTCTTTGCTAAAGAGAAATGATCACTATGAGTCAGACTCAATAGAATTGGATCCATTCCAAATAGCGAGAATTAGGATTCTTGATCCCTCTCAATCTCTCTTTCAATTCGAGGATCCAGAGAGGTGTTTTCATAGTCATCTCCGAATATTTGCCATCTCCGAATATTTTGATTTCATTTTTCTATGATATGTCTTTCTATATGAAAATTGGTTATTTACGATGTACGATGATCCCTGTTAAGCATCCATGGCTGAATGGTTAAAGCGCCCAACTCATAATTGGTAAATTTGCGGGTTCAATTCCTGCTGGATGCACGCGAACGGGAACGTTCCATAAGTCTATTGGAACTGGCTCTCTATCCATGGAATCTCATCCATCATCCATACATAGCGAATCGGTATGGTATATTCATACCATAACATAAGAACAATAAGAACTCGAATTCTTATCGATACTGGAACTCAGAGCATAGGAGGGAAAGTCGATTTATGGATGGAATCAAATACGCAGTATTTACAGAAAAAAGTCTTCGTTTATTGGGAAAGAATCAATATACTTTTAATGTCGAATCGGGATTCACTAAGACAGAAATAAAGCATTGGGTCGAGCTCTTCTTTGGTGTTAAGGTAGTAGCTGTGAATAGCCATCGACTACCCGGAAAGGGTAGAAGAATGGGACCTATTCTGGGACATACAATGCATTACAGACGTATGATCATTACCCTTCAACCGGGTTATTCTATTCCACTTCTAGATAGAGAAAAGAACTAAAGGAGAATACTTAATAATACGGCGAAACATTTATACAAAACACCTACCCCGAGCACACGCAAGGGAACCGTAGACAGGCAAGTGAAATCCAATCCACGAAATAAATTGATCCATGGACGGCACCGTTGTGGTAAAGGTCGTAATGCCAGAGGAATCATTACCGCAAGGCATAGAGGGGGAGGTCATAAGCGCCTATACCGTAAAATCGATTTTCGACGGAATCAAAAAGACATATCTGGTAGAATCGTAACCATAGAATACGACCCTAATCGAAATGCATACATTTGTCTCATACACTATGGGGATGGTGAGAAGAGATATATTTTACACCCCAGAGGGGCTATAATTGGAGATACTATTGTTTCTGGTACAAAAGTTCCTATATCAATGGGAAATGCCCTACCTTTGAGTGCGGTTTGAACTATTGATTTACGTAATTGGAAGTAACCAATTAGGTTTACGACGAAACCTAGAAATCGATCACTGATCCAATTTGACTACCTCTACGGGATAGACCTCAACAGAAAACTGTTGAGTAACGGCAGCAAGTGATTGAGTTCAGTAGTTCCTCATAGAAAATTATTGACTCTAGAGATATGGTAATATGGAGAAGACAAAATTGTTTGAAGCACGCACAGAACCGGAAGCGCCCCTTGTTTCAAAGAGAGGAGGACGGGTTATTCACATTTAATTTGATGGTCAGAGGCGAATTGAAAGCTAAGCAGTGGTAATTAAGACCCCCGGGTTAAAATAGGGATGTCTCCTACGTTACCCATAATATGTGGAAGTATCAACGTAATTTCATAGAGTCATTCGATCTGAATGCTACATGAAGAACATAAGCCAGATGACGGAACGCAGAGACCTAGGATGTAGAAGATCATAACATGAGCGATTCGGCAGATTTGGATTCCTTTTCTATATATCCACTCATGTGGTACTTCATCATACGATTCATATAAGATCAATCTGTCTAGAGAGCGTCATATACATCTAGAAAGCCGTATGCTTTGCAAGAAGCTTGTACAGTTTGGGAAGGGGTTTTTTGAGAAAAAAGAAGAATCTACTTCAACCGATATGCCCTTAGGCACGGCCATACATAACATAGAAATCACACGTGGAAGGGGTGGGCAATTAGCTAGAGCAGCAGGTGCTGTAGCGAAACTGATTGCAAAAGAGGGTAAATTGGCCACTTTAAGATTACCATCTGGGGAGGTCCGTTTGGTATCCCAAAACTGCTTAGCAACAGTCGGACAAGTGGGTAATGTTGGGGTGAACCAAAAAAGTTTGGGTAGAGCCGGATCTAAGTGTTGGCTAGGTAAACGCCCCGTAGTAAGAGGGGTAGTTATGAACCCTGTGGACCACCCCCATGGGGGCGGTGAAGGGAAAGCCCCCATTGGTAGAAAAAAACCCACAACCCCGTGGGGTTATCCTGCGCTTGGAAGAAGAACTAGGAAAAGGAAAAAATATAGTGATAGTTTTATTCTTCGTCGCCGTAAGTAAATACGTAACTAGGAATATGGAAAATTGCATTGCAATAATGCGATGGGCGAACGACGGGAATTGAACCCGCGCATGGTGGATTCACAATCCACTGCCTTGATCCACTTGGCTACATCCGCCCCTTATCCAGCTAAAGGATTTTCTCTTTTTTCCACTCATCATTATTCTATTTATTCTGACCTCCATACCTCGATCGAGATAGTGGACATAGGATGCCACTCTTTAAAATGAAAAAAAGGAGTAATCAGCTGTGACACGAAAAAAAACGAATCCTTTTGTAGCTCGTCATTTATTGACAAAAATCGAAAAGGTCAATATGAAGGAGGAGAAAGAAACAATAGTAACGTGGTCCCGGGCATCTAGCATTCTACCCGCAATGGTTGGCCATACAATCGCGATTCATAATGGAAAGGAACATATACCTATTTACATAACAAATCCTATGGTAGGTCGTAAATTGGGGGAATTCGTGCCTACTCGGCATTTCACGAGTTATGAAAGTGCAAGAAAGGATACTAAATCTCGTCGTTAACTGAATTCAGAATAGAAAGATTCAGAATAAACAAAGAAATTCAAATAAAGTAAAAGTAGGCCGGAAATAACCTTATTTATGACAAGTTTCAAATTGGTAAAGTATATCCCTAGGATAAAGAAGAAGAAGAACGGGCTACGGAAACTCGCAAGAAAAGTTCCAACTGATCGTCTACTTAAGTTTGAACGGGTTTTCAAAGCACAAAAACGCATACATATGTCTGTTTTTAAAGCACAAAGAGTTCTTGATGAGATTCGCTGGCGTTACTACGAAGAAACCGTTATGATACTGAACCTCATGCCTTATCGAGCATCTTATCCCATCTTAAAGTTGGTTTATTCGGCAGCAGCAAATGCTACTCATTATAGGGATTTCGACAAAGCTAATTTATTCATAACAAAAGCCGAAGTGAGTAGGAGTACTATTATGAAAAAATTTAGACCTCGGGCTCGAGGACGTGGTTATCCTATAAAAAAAACCATGTGTCATATAACAATTGTACTAAATATAGTAAAGAAATCTAAATAACTTTTAGATCAACCTAAGATTTCGATTCCCAGTAAAAAAATAAAATAGAATAGAAAAATATGGGACAAAAAATAAATCCACTCGGTTTCAGACTTGGTACAACCCAAAATCACCATTCCTTTTGGTTCGCACAACCAAAAAATTATTCTGAAGGTCTACAAGAAGATAAAAAAATACGGAATTGTATCAAGAACTATATACAAAAGAATAGGAAAAAAAGCTCAAATAGAAAAATAGAATCAGACTCAAGTTCCGAAGTAATTACACATATAGAAATTCAAAAAGAAATCGATACAATTCACGTTATAATCCATATTGGATTCCCAAATTTATTAAAGAAAAAAGGAGCAATCGAAGAATTAGAGAAAGATATCCAAAAGGAAGTGAATTCTGTAAACCAGAGACTTAATATTGCTATTGAAAAAGTTAAAGAACCTTATAGACAACCTAACATTCTTGCAGAATATATAGCTTTCCAATTAAAAAATAGAGTTTCATTCCGAAAGGCAATGAAAAAAGCCATTGAATTAACTAAAAAAGCAGATATAAAGGGAGTAAAAATCAAAATAGCAGGCCGTTTAGGAGGGAAAGAAATTGCACGTGCCGAATGCATCAAAAAGGGTAGACTTCCCCTCCAAACAATTCGCGCTAAAATTGATTATTGCTGCTATCCAATTCGAACTATCTATGGAGTATTAGGTGTAAAAATTTGGATATTCGTAGAAGAAGAATAACTAACCTTATCTTCTCATTCTGGCCAGTGATAAAATAAAAAAGACAAGAGCCTTATTTTTCTAAAAATCCCAGAAAAAAGAAGAAATCATACCTCTTTCTATAAGATTTAATGAAAATTGATAAATTTATTAATATAATAATTGCTATGCTTAGTGTGTGACTCGTTAGTTTTTTCTTTAGGGTCAAAAATGGAAACTCAAAAAAAAATTGAGCGAACCCTACTAAAAATAGAAAAAAACTTAGTAATTATAGAAAATTAACTAATAACCAACCTATTGCTTCGTATTGTCGAGATCCTAACAAAGAAACAGTCACTATGTGAATAAATACATCTATCATAAATGAGTAGATCTAGCATATAGTTGTAGCAACTGCATTTTTTTCTCTAAAAAAGAAACCGGATTCTAGGTTGTGAAACAAAAGGGATGTGGATAAAAGGAGGGATGATAGATAGAAGGAAGAAGAATAAGAAAGATATAAGATTCCAATGTGTATGGTCTATGAATTACATCATAAAAGGCAATGTGATAAAGCATCAATATAATAAAATAATAAAAATAAGAGAGAATTTAAAATCAGAATTTTGTGAAACAATAAAGAAAAATTTTAAGCAATAATAAAGAGCAGCCCAGGTTAATAAAACTAAGAAAATTAACTCGGAAAGTTTGGAAGCTCCGTTGCAGGATTCAAACCTAACCATTAAAGGAGAAGCTGTGGGAACGACAAAACCTATGACTGCATAGGATTGATTTTATTGAAAAAAATCCTAATACTTCATTGGGCGGGATGGCGGAACAAACCAAAATAATTGCTTTATTTGATAAGGTTATAAATTAACAAATAAGACAAGAAAGAGTAAATATTCGCCCGCGAAACTTTATTGGATTAGAATACTTTACTACGATTCAATAAGGGTAAAAATAAGGATATTCCTTATATAAAAGGAAGATTACATTATCCGCAAATATAGAATTTGGATATATTCTAGATCTTCTTTCTTTACTATATATTTTTCTATTTTAAGAAATACAAAATAAAAAAACGTATTCTATTATATATTGATGTCTATCTATCTGTAATATTTTTGAATATTATGGAATTAGAGAAATTTGCACGCTTTCGCGAGGAGCCGGATGAGAAGAAACTCTCATGTCCAGTTTTGCAGTAGAGATGGAACTAAAAAAAAACCATCGACTATAACCCCAAAAGAACTAGATTTCGTAAACAACATAGAGGAAGAATGAAGGGAAAATCCTGCCGAGGCAATCGTATTTGTTTTGGTAGATATGCTCTTCAAGTACTTGAACCCGCTTGGATTACAGCGCGACAGATAGAAGCAGGACGAAGAGCAATGACACGATATGCACGTCGTGGTGGAAAACTATGGGTACGTATATTTCCCGACAAACCGGTTACACTAAGACCCACAGAAACACGTATGGGCTCAGGAAAGGGATCCCCCGAATATTGGGTAGCTGTTGTTAAACCAGGTCGAATACTTTATGAAATGAGCGGAGTATCTGAAACTATAGCTAGAGCAGCTATCTCCATAGCTGCCAGTAAAATGCCCATACGAAGTCAATTTCTTAAATTAGAGATATAGATCCCCCCCCCCCAAAAAAAAAGGGAGTATTGAAGATAAAAAACCCGGGGTTTTCCTTCTGGAGAGACAATATATCTTTCATTCCTTTGAAGTGAAATAACAAATTGAAATCCAAATAATATGATTCAACCTCAGACCCTTTTAAATGTAGCAGATAACAGTGGAGCTCGGAAATTGATGTGTATTCGAGTAATAGGAGCTGCTGGTAATCAGCGATATGCTCGTATTGGTGATGTTATTGTTGCTGTAATCAAAGACGCAGTGCCCCAAATGCCTCTAGAAAGATCCGAAGTAATTCGAGCTGTAATTGTACGTACATGTAAAGAATTCAAATGTGAAGACGGTATAATAATACGCTATGATGACAATGCAGCAGTTATCATTGATCAAAAAGGAAATCCAAAAGGAACTAGAGTTTTTGGCGCGATTGCCGAGGAATTGAGAGAATTGAATTTTACTAAAATAGTTTCATTAGCTCCTGAAGTATTATAAATACTAGTAGATGAGATATAGATCAAAGAAAAAATTAGTAGATTGTGTTTTACGTATATGCTTTAAAATCCAAAATAAAAAGAAAAGGGAAAACATGTTGATTATCTAAAAATTAGGAGGAACCTAGAATTAGAGTCTTATGGGCAAGGACACTATTGCTGATTTACTAACCTCTATAAGAAACGCAGACATGAGTAAAAAAGGAACTGTTCGAGTAGTATCTACAAATATTACCGAAAACATTGTTAAAATACTTCTACGAGAGGGTTTTATTGAAAGTGTTCGGAAACATCAAGAAAATAACAGATATTTCTTGGTCTTAACTTTGCGACATCAAAAGAGAAGGACTAGAAAGGCAATATATAGAACTAGAACCTTTTTAAAGCGTATCAGCCGGCCCGGCTTACGTATTTATGCTAACTATCAAGGAATTCCTAAGGTTTTGGGCGGAATGGGAATTGCTATTCTTTCTACTTCTCAAGGTATAATGACAGATCGAGAAGCTCGACTAAACAGAATTGGGGGAGAAATCTTATGTTATATATGGTAATGGCTCCCCCTATAGTACCCAAATTCTATTTCGTACTTCCTATTTTGAAAATGCAAATAGAAAAATAGGAGAAAAAAATATGACAGAAAAAAAAAATAGGAGAGAAAAAAAAAACCCGAGAGAAGCAAAAGTTACTTTCGAAGGTTTAGTTACGGAAGCCCTACCCAACGGAATGTTCCGAGTTCGCTTAGAGAATGACACCATCATCCTGGGCTATATTTCAGGAAAAATTCGGTCCAGTTCTATACGAATACTGATGGGGGATAGGGTAAAAATTGAAGTAAGTCGTTATGATTCAAGCAAGGGGCGTATAATTTATAGACTTCCCCATAAGGATTCGAAGCGTATCGAAGACTCGAAAGATACTGAAGATTTGAAGGATACCAAAGATTAGGTTTTTCTAGGATAATAAATTCCAAATTTCAAAATTTAAGTGAAGAGGCTTATTTTTTCCCAAAGAGTGGATTCATAGTTTAAGAAAGGAATACCTAAATATGAAAATAAGAGCTTCCGTTCGTAAAATTTGTACAAAATGTCGCCTGATTCGTAGGCGTGGGCGAATTAGAGTCATTTGTTCCAATCCGAAGCATAAACAAAGACAGGGGTAATCTTTCGAAAAAGGAGCTTTCCTTTCTAAAAGGTAAAAAAAAAATACCCACAGAAATGTCCAAATTCCCAATCCTAAAATGAAAGTAAAGGATATATTTAACCCCGAAACGGATATCTTTGTATCTTTTTTTCTTTTTGTTATTTCTAACTCATATTTATGAGATAATAAAATATGACAAAAGCTATACCAAAAATAGGTTCACGTAAGAAAATGCGTATTGGTTTGCGTAGGAATGCCCGTTTTAGTTTACGGAAGAGTGCACGTAGAATAACAAAAGGGGTTATTCATGTTCAAGCCAGTTTCAACAATACCATTATAACTGTTACAGACCCACAAGGTCGGGTGGTTTTCTGGTCCTCCGCAGGTACTTGTGGATTCAAAAGCTCAAGAAAAGCATCACCCTATGCCGGTCAAAGAACAGCAGTAGATGCTATTCGTACAGTGGGTTTGCAACGAGCAGAAGTTATGGTAAAAGGGGCTGGTAGCGGAAGAGATGCCGCATTACGAGCCATTGCTAAAAGTGGTGTACGGTTAAGTTGTATACGCGATGTAACACCTATGCCACATAATGGATGTCGACCTCCTAAAAAAAGACGTCTGTAAAAGAATTAAACCGCTTTCAAGAGAAATAAACGATTCAATGATCAAATAAATACTAATCTATTATGGTTCGAGAGGAGGTAACAGGATCCACCCAAACACTACAGTGGAAGTGTGTTGAATCAAGAGTAGATAGTAAGCGTCTTTATTATGGTCGTTTCATTCTGTCCCCACTTAGAAAAGGTCAAGCGGATACTGTTGGTATTGCCTTGCGAAGAGCTTTACTTGGAGAAATAGAAGGAACGTGTATCACACGCGCTAAATTTGGGAACGTGCCACACGAATATTCTACAATAGTAGGTATTGAAGAATCCATACAAGAAATTTTACTAAATTTGAAAGAAATTGTATTGAGAAGTAATCTCTATGGAGTTAGAGACGCATCAATTTGCGTCAAAGGTCCTAGATACATAACCGCTCAAGATATAATCTTACCACCTTCCGTAGAAATCGTTGATACGACACAACCTATAGCTACCTTGAGAGACCCCATTGATTTCTATATTGAGTTACAGATCAAGAGAGATCGCGGATATCATACGGAACTCAGAAAAAACTCTCAAGATGGAAGTTATCCTATAGATGCTGTATCCATGCCTGTTCGAAATGTGAATTATAGTATTTTTTCTTGTGGGAAGGGGAATGAAAAACACGAGATACTTTTTCTCGAAATATGGACGAATGGAAGTTTAACCCCTAAGGAAGCGCTTTATGAAGCTTCTCGTAATTTGATTGATTTATTTCTTCCTTTTCTACACGCAGAGGAAGAAGGCGCTAGTTTCGAAGAAAATAAAACCAGGTTTACTCCACCTCTTTTAACCTTTCAAAAAAGATTCAGTAATTTAAAGAAAAACAAAAAAGGAATTCCATTGAATTGTATTTTTATTGATCAATTAGAATTGCCTTCTAGAACGTATAATTGTCTCAAAAGGGCCAATATACATACACTATTGGACCTTTTGAGTAAGACTGAAGAAGATCTTATGAGAATTGACAGCTTTCGTATGGAAGATGGAAAACTTATATGGGCCACTCTAGAGAAGCATCTCCCAATTAATTTACCTAAGAACAAGTTCTCGCTTTAAATCCATTACAATTTTTTCTTTTTCGAGTTAGAATAAAAAAAAAAAAGAAAAAAGAAAACAATTTTGGATCTTTGTCACAATCTAGATTTTCGCGAAATGGATCATAATAAAATAGATTTTAGGTATCTAGGGAAGATTCACTTGGAAGTAACTATTTCCTAGATACCTATGCAGGGGACTCCACGGTTGAATGAATCAACCTGAAAAATCCCTAAAAAAGACCTAAAGTTAAGGATTTATCAATGGGTAATGTTGCTCCAATACCTAACCAAAGAGCTACTACAGTACCGATTAAAAAAACGGTCGTAGCTACTGGGCGACGAAATGGATTTTGGAATTTATTGACATTCTCGAGAAAGGGTACTGTTAATAAACCTGTTGGCACAGAAACCATTAAGAGAACACCCAATAACTTATTGGGTACTGTACGAAGTATTTGAAATACGGGAAAGAAGTACCACTCAGGTAATATTTCCAGAGGAGTTGCAAACGGATCCGCCGGTTCACCAATCATTGACGGCTCAAGAACCGCTAAACCCACATTACATGCAATAGTACCTAGAATTACTACTGGAAAAATGTATAAAAGATCGTTGGGCCATGCGGGTTCCCCATAATAATTATGCCCCATCCCTTTAGCTAATTTTGCTCTTAATACAGGATCATTTAAGTCTGGTTTCTTTGTTATTGGGATAGGTGAATTCTTTAGGATCCATCCCCCAAAGGAACCGGACATGAGAATTTTTCATCATCCGGCTCGAGCAAGAATGAAAGAAATAAGACCGTGGAGGATCCACAATAGAATAGGTTATATAATGACTCAATGAATCAAGGTAAGAAAAGCTTTATCAGGTTATCTTTTCCGAAGTTTCGCCTATAACTACTCATTGAAAAGAGTCCTATTCTTATGCGTAAATGCTCAATATCCAAGTGGGCTTACTAATTTGATCATGATCAATTGCTTTGTGGATTGTCTCTTGATTAGTTGGTGTTTATCCCCTCAATAGCGCAAGTTTCTTATGCCCAAACAAAGTATTTACTTGTTACTAATAAAAAATTAAAAAGTTTAGCCTACTTTCTTCCTTAGATCCCTTCTTTTACTCCGATAATATTGTGGATCGAAATCGATGCAAAGAAAATGAATGCATTTCCATACTATAATAAAAAGTAAGTGTAATAAATATAGAATTGGATCATATCACATGACTTATTCCATTTATACTCTACGGGATCTTACGGAGCCTCTTCATGGATGACATGGTTGGGGTATGATCATAGAAAATATTCTCCTCGAATGAACCAGCCTATCCTTCCTAGATAGGGGACTTACGTATTGATTGGATGCGGAGACACCTTTGGTCGTGAATTCTAATGCGGCAGATCCAATTCTCTATCTGCATGGCCAAATCAATAATTCAAGTCACACACTCCCATAATCCACCTTATTTTCGTTCGTAAAATTAACTTCAACTATTTGTATCAAAATATTTAAGGATATTTGTATACTTCAAAGTTGAAGAGAAGTATCCAAATGACATGTCTTATTTTACAATAACCCATGTTTGTAGCAATGAAATACCACAACCTACCCGATATGATATCTGAGAATTCTAATTTTCTATGATATGCCTTGCCTATAAAGGACCAGAAATACCTTGCTTACGTATCATTGGAAAGTGCATTAACATAAATACAGCAGTAAGCAGAGGCAGTACAAAGGTATGTAAACTATAAAAACGAGTCAAAGTGGATTGCCCCACACTAGCACTTCCACGTAATAACTCCACTAAAGGGGATCCTATTACCGGAATCGCTTCGGGTACACCTGTCACAATTTTGACTGCCCAATAACCGATTTGATCCCAAGGTAAAGAATAACCAGTTACACCAAATGATGCAGTCAATACAGCCAAAACCACACCTGTGACCCAAGTTAATTCACGGGGTTTTTTAAATCCACCTGTGAGATACACACGAAATACGTGCAGGATCATCATTAGAACCATCATACTTGCTGACCATCGATGAACTGATCGGATTAACCAACCAAAGTTGGCCTCCGTCATTATATATTGAACGGAGGAAAAAGCTTCTGTAACGGTTGGTCGGTAGTAAAAAGTCATAGCAAAACCGGTAGCAACTTGTACTAAAAAACAAGTAAGTGTAATTCCCCCTAAACAATAAAATATATTGACATGAGGAGGAACATATTTACTCGTTATATCATCTGCAATTGCCTGAATCTCAAGACGTTCCTCAAACCAATCATATACTTTATTGAGATAGGTAACTAGCCCGACTCCCCCTCCGAGAACCGTATATGAAAATTTCATCTCGTACGGCTCAAGCAGAAACACACAAATTTTCAACGGATATTAGAAAAAAAAAGGTTCAAAACTTCATCAGCCGCAGGATTGGATCAATTTGCCTTGAAGATATTAAATAAGAAAAATCCAGAATTTCTTCTTTGTGATGATAATGCCAAAAAATCTCAAGTTGGCTCATCTGTCTTTCTTTCCCTTATGTTGATCATTAGAGGCCTCTTGACTTTTCTCTTCCCTATTTTTTATTTATTTTATTTATTTAACTAGTAAAAAAATAAAAATTTATAGTGGTTTTCTAATAGAAATTATCTTGTTGCGATCCTATGAATCAGTTCAATTAAAACCTTAGATTCATACTAGAGCCACGATGATTGAGTCTCAAGCTAAACAAAAGGCAAGGGTTCTTCGAATAAAAACCGCTTGATGATCATTTATTGAATTGGTGTAATGACTCGACAAAATCGAGAGAAAAAAAAGTTGTCTTTTGGGCAAACAAAATTGGAAAGAAGACAAGTTCTTTTTTTTATTAAGAACTACTTGAATTTTTTTTTTTTCAGTCTGGTTGCGAGGTCTAAATAGTGAGTATGAATCATAGTTCCATTTTTTTCTTGATCCACTCTATGTATTTCGTGTTCCAGATACTAGAATAAATAATATCCGACGAATTAGAATCATCTTGATAGAGAGAACAGGCCCTTTCTATGTATTATCAATAGGATCAATTCTAACAAGTCACACACTCATATTCCAGAGATACCAAAACAAAAAATCCACGGTCGAACTACCACAGAATGTATAGAAATGTGGAGCTTAAAGCAGAAAGACTCTTTTTGGATGGAAAAACTATGACTTCATAGTTTTAGTTAGTAGAAACCTAATTCATTAAAATTCCGTCCAATAAAACAGAAGAATTATAAATTTCTAAAATGATAGATAGGAATATCGCGAATAAAGCCATTGCAACCCCCATAAAAGGAGTAGTCCCCCAACCCGGAGCGACTTTCCCATATTCTGAATTCAAGGGTTTCAATAAACTACCTGCACCAGTTCGTTTTGGCCTAGGTCTAGAACTATCTTCAACGGTTTGTGTAGCCATAAATTCTATTTAATCATTGGTGTTGACTTTGTATACTATTCCGTTGTAGTTGTAAATACACGATCTTTATCATAGATCCATTGTAATCTTGAAATTCTATAAAAATGGAAACAGCAACTTTAGTCGCCATCTCCATATCTGGTTTACTTGTAAGCTTTACTGGGTATGCCTTATATACCGCGTTTGGGCAACCCTCTCAACAATTAAGAGATCCATTCGAAGAACATGGGGACTAATTGAAGTAAGAAGTCTCCCAGCCGGGAGACTTCTTACTTCAATTAAATTATTTCATTTTTTAGTCGGAACCTTAGGTGGTTCTCGGAAGAAGATAGCGAAAAAAATTATACCTAAAGTCGAAACTAAAAGGAACGTATAAACCAATGCTTCCATAGATTCGATCGTGGTTTATTTACAATTATAACTTCCACACCTATTCACTTGTCATTTGGGATCATTTCCCATATAAAAAAAGAGTCAAAGAAAGGACAGGACAGGAAATGTTTCCCATATCAAATCAGAAAAGAGAGGCGAAAGATACCGTAGCAATGTGGTATCAAATTGTCTGTCTCCTTGTAGTCGGATCCCCAACTTTTTGGAATGTTCCAAATTCCACTTGAGCATCCAAGTCTGGATCAATACCAGCAAAAACATCTCGGAACAAGGTTCGAGCACCATGCCAAATGTGTCCAAAAAAGAAGAGCAAAGCAAAGGTAGCATGACCAAAAGTGAACCAACCCCTTGGACTGCTGCGAAAAACACCATCTGATTTCAAAGTAGCTCGATCTAATTCAAAAATTTCTCCTAATTGGGCACGCCTCGCGTATTTTTTTACAGTAGCAGGATCAGAATAACTTACTCCATTAAGTTCGCCACCATAGAACTCCACCGTTACGCCTACTTGTTCAACGCTATATTTGGATTCTGCTCTTCTAAAAGGAACGTCCGCTCTCACAATTCCCTCTTCATCTACCAAAACTACCGGAAATGTTTCAAAAAAAGTAGGCATACGACGTACAAAAAGCTCGCGCCCTTCTTTATCTCTAAAGACGGGATGTCCTAACCATCCAACAGCTATTCCATCCCCATTGTCCATTGAGCCTGCTCTGAATAATCCCCCCTTTGCCGGATTATTACCAATATAATCATAAAAAGCTAATTTTTCGGGAATTTTAGACCAAGCTTCTGATAAACTAAGATTTTCGGCTAACCCATCGCTAACTCTTCGATATATTTCTTGCTGAAAGTATCCCTGATCCCACTGATAACGAGTAGGTCCAAATAATTCGATTGGGGTAGTTGCCGATCCATACCACATAGTTCCAGCAACTACGAAAGCTGCAAAAAAAACAGCAGCGATACTACTGGAAAGTACAGTTTCAATATTGCCCATACGTAATCCTTTGTATAGACGTTGAGGCGGACGGACACTAAGATGGAATAGGCCCGCTAATATGCCCAGTGTACCCGCAGCAATATGATGCGAAGCTATTCCCCCCGGAACGAAAGGATCAAAACCTTCTGCACCCCACGCAGGATTTACAGCTTGTACTTTTCCAGTTAGTCCATAAGGATCGGACACCCATATCCCAGGACCATACAAACCGGTTACATGAAATGCACCAAAGCCAAAACAAGCCACCCCTGCAAGAAATAAATGAATTCCAAAGATCTTGGGCAAATCTAAAGAAGGTTTTCCCGTCCGCTCATCACAGAATATTTCTAGGTCCCAATATACCCAATGCCAGATAGCTGCCAAGAAACACAAGCCAGAAAACACAATATGCGCACCTGCCACACCTTCATAACTCCAAATACCCGGATTCGTTATAGTTCCTCCGGAAATACTCCAACCACCCCACGAATTGGTTATTCCTAAACGAGTCATGAAGGGGATGACGAACATACCTTGTCTCCACATTGGATCCAGAACAGGATCAGAGGGATCAAAAACCGCTAATTCGTATAAAGCCATCGAGCCAGCCCAACCAGAAACTAGAGCTGTATGCATTATATGCACCGAAAGCAATCGACCCGGATCATTCAATACGACAGTATGAACACGATACCAAGGTAAACCCATGGAAATACCCCTTTAGCAAAGAAAAATAGACACGATGTCGTTTTATTTTATCGCATTGGAAAAGACTATCCATATCCTATGTACCTAACCCTTCTAGGGGATTCTGTGTCAGAAAGCGTGAATATTTATTTCATTCCATTAAAAATAAGAAGCCAATTCTGTTTGTAAGAAGAAAGAGAAGCAGATCTATTCTATACTCGATAAGTGCCAATATGCAATGGGTAGCTTGGGCTATTTTAAAAAACGAAGAATAGATCCCTAATCCCTCTTTGTTTATCATTCGAATCACAGATTCCTTTTTCTTTATTCAATCTGTCTTATCTTCCTTATATGTATAATTTTTCAATCTATGTATTATTTCAATCTATGTATTAATAGAATCTATAGTATTCTTATAGAATAAGAAAAAAATGAAGATAATAAACTGCGGATTCTTTCTTTCTCTTCCATTCTTTAAGTTTCCATATTAAAGTGTAGTTTTCTTACTTAAATCTAATAATATTAATCTAATATGCCCATTGGTGTTCCAAAAGTACCTTACCGGATTCCCGGAGATGAAGAAGCGACTTGGGTTGACTTATACAATGTTATGTATCGAGAAAGGACACTTTTTTTAGGTCAAGAGATTCGTTGCGAGATCACGAATCATATTACAGGTCTCATGGTATATCTCAGTATAGAAGATGGAATTAGCGATATTTTTTTGTTTATAAACTCCCCTGGCGGGTGGCTAATCTCAGGAATGGCAATTTTTGATACGATGCAAACGGTGACACCAGATATATATACAATATGCCTCGGAATAGCCGCGTCCATGGCCTCCTTCATTCTGCTTGGAGGAGAACCTACTAAACGTATAGCATTCCCTCACGCTAGAATTATGCTTCACCAACCGGCTAGTGCTTATTATCGGGCAAGGACACCAGAATTTTTACTAGAAGTGGAAGAGTTACACAAAGTTCGCGAAATGATCACACGGGTTTATGCACTAAGAACAGGCAAGCCTTTTTGGGTTGTATCCGAAGACATGGAAAGGGATGTTTTTATGTCAGCAGACGAAGCTAAAGCTTATGGACTTGTTGATATTGTAGGGGATGAAATGATTGACGAGCACTGCGATACTGATCCTGTATGGTTTCCAGAAATGTTTAAGGATTGGTAGTGACTGAATTTCTTGTAAATTTATTTCAAATCTAAATTTGGGTTTTATGCGATTTTATAGAAAATAGAAATACTTCATGATGATGAATCATCAGGTTAAGATCGATCTAAACCAATCCATTTTTTTTCTATATACATACGACATGCCAACAGTTAAACAACTTATTAGAAATGCAAGACAGCCAATACGAAATGCTAGAAAAACGCCCGCGCTTAAGGGATGTCCTCAGCGTCGAGGAACATGTGCTAGGGTGTATGTGCGACTCGTTCAGATCATGAGTTCAAACAAATAAGACAATTTTTGAAATATCCATGATCGGTACCAATGAATAGGACAGAGCTTCTCTCTCCTAGATTTCTACGGTATATGGAATTTATGGTTTCCTTTGGTGCAAATCCAATCATCTAGATTGGAAGAAGCTATTCCCCCATTGGTAACAAATGGTTATCGATTAAGCGGAGGAAATAGTAATAAAAAGAAAAGGATTATGCTCCTTTATCTTAAAAGAACGGACTAAAGGGTCAGCTACTTAGCCAACTTTCATAATTAAATACCGTCACTGTACGAATAACTCTTATTTATTGTGAAAAGAGCGATTTACTCTATAATGGATAGGTAGAGCCAAAGACTGTGAACTATACAAGTTCACAATACCTTTTGATGAAAGAAAGGGCTCCGGTGTATAGAGAGGGCCTCACCGTTTAAAAGAGAACCATAGAAACGATGGAACCCGCTGTTTTTTTAGTACCGTTAGAATTTGTTATTTCTATGCGAAATAACTGAAGGGGATAGAATAAAAAATCGTGGTTGGGAAGGTTATAGTAGCAAAAGCCATTGGAATTAATATTTTATATATCGGAATAATCCGTTTTGTTATTAATGGGAAAAAGAACGGTTAAAAGAAGAAAAATCATTAGTTATTCATTAAGGTTAATTTGATTCAATGACCAGAGTTCCGCGAGGATATATAGCTCGGAGACGACGAACAAAAATGCGTTCATTTGCCTCAAACTTTAGAGGGGCTCATTTAAGACTTAATCGAATGATTACTCAACAAGTAAGAAGAGCTTTTGTTTCTTCTCATCGAGATAGAGGTAGGCAAAAGAGGGATTTTCGTCGTTTGTGGATCACTCGGATAAACGCAGCAACACGGATATATAAAGTATTTGATAGTTATAGTAAATTAATACACAATCTGTACAAAAAGGAATTGATTCTTAATCGTAAAATGCTTGCACAAGTAGCTGTATTAAATCCAAATAATCTTTACACGATTTCCAAAAAAATAAAGACCATTAATTAAAGGGATAAAAAAGTGAATAATTAAAACCGAATTCCCGGAGAGGGAACTCCGGGAAAATACAATAAATTAAGATTAAGTGGTAGGAATCAACGAGCATGTTGCAATAAATAAAAAACTATTTCTTTTTTCCCATTTTTCTTTCTTTTCTTATAACAAACAAAAGAATCTAAACTGGATTACTTTATTTATATATGAGTCTGATCCTTTCGAATAAAACATCAACAATCGGAACTTAAGCTCCGATTGTTGTTTCTTAAATTCTGGTTGGAGTTTCTTAAATTTCGATTGGAATTGAACTTTTGTGTTAATTGAGGAATATGTCTATTTTTTCTGTGTCTAGGCCCAGTAATTATTGAAATTGATTGGGCTTGAAATTGCTTCTCATTTTCATAGTTACGAAATGGTAAGAAAGATAAAATACGAGCCTGTTTTATAGCAAGAGTAATTAATCGTTGTTGTTTCAAGGTTAATCTATTTATTCGTCTGGATAATATTTTTCCTTGTTCACTAATAAATCGATTAATTAAGCTCATGTTTCTATAATCAATTCGATCCCCCCGACCAATTCGGGAACGCCTACGAAAAGGTTGTTTGGATTTACGAAAAGGTTGTTTGAATTTACGAAAAGGTTGCTTGGATTTTTGAAAAGTTTGTTTGGATTTACGAAAAGGTTGCTTAGATTTACGAAAAGGTTGTTTAGATATATACATGATTTATTCCTTATTTAAAATTTGAAAAAAAAAATGGATTTCTTTATTTTTTTAATTTTGGATCCAGAAGAAGTAGTCTTTTTTTAAGAAGTAGTCTTTCTTTGGTCCATATATTATTTGATTCATATACTATATATATAAAATATAAAAAAACCTCTATACATATGAAATAATATCTACTTCTCTATACATATGAAATAATATCTACCTAAAGTGGATTTGTATTTTGTATTCTATCTATGTTCTATATATTAAATAATAAATTCTTACTTTTTCTATTCTTTAGAAAAATCAAAAACACGATGCTCCTATTTCTTTATTTCATTATGAGTCGTATGCTTGCGGCAATAACGACAAAATTTTCTTAATTCTAATTGTCCGGGTGTATTGTGGCGATTCTTTTGACTACTATATCTAGAAATCCCCGTCGATTCCTTATTGGTACCCTTTCGAACACAACTGATACATTCCAAAATCACTCTGATTCTAACATCTTTGCCCTTGGCCATGAACCTCCTTTCCTTTTTGGATCGACTTAACTTAATTCTTATACCTGTTCTTTTATTCTTCTATATTGGATCCGAAAAAGAAGAATAAAATCCAATAGAATAAAAAATGGAGAAATAATTAAAGAATACAATCCTTGTCGAATTAGCAAGGATTTTGCTTCGAAATCCTTTCATTTAAGTAGCAAGCCCGGCTCTTTCTATGCTCGAATTTGTGAGGCCTGACTTAGCTTGGATACCGCTTTTAATTAAATTGATGTTTTCTTCCAAAATGAGATTTACCAAATTTTTTATGACTCTGAGGTTCAACCCAATCCATCTTTTCTTTCTTTTTGCTTCGTATACTAAAAAAGGATTGAAAGAAAATTTTCGTCATGTCACGAAGAATTTTATCTCTCGTATAGGAATAACTAGAATTAAAAAAAAGGGAATGACAAAGCATCCGGGAATAAACGATTAATTTCTATCAATAAACCTGCCAAAGCCCCAAACCATAGAGTACTTAGCACGGGTGCTACAGAGAGATATGTTTTTATATCCCGCATTGAAAATCCTCCTTCCTTATTGGAATACATATATGATCAGATACTCTTGCCCAAGATCGTTTGTATTTCTTTATTTAGGCGGAAATTCCTAACTAAAAAACAAAATCAATATTCTATATATATAGAATGAACCATATAGACGAAATTTTCCTATCCCTAAAAAAAAAAAAGATGACCCCTTCTTCCTATACATTACTAAGGAATAGTAATCTTTCTTTTATAGGTGAAATTCAACTGGATTTTAGATATATACCCTTCGTTGATTATATGAGACCAAAAACAAGAAATGACAAGAAAGTTCTATATAGATAGAGAAATAGAAGAAAATTACAATGTGGAAAACAAGAAAGGAATTATGTACAATGGCATTGTACAACAATTTGGAAAAGGGATGTAGCGCAGCTTGGTAGCGCGTTTGTTTTGGGTACAAAATGTCACAGGTTCAAATCCTGTCATCCCTACCTATTACTTCTCTCTTCTTTATGGGCAGTAGCGGGGAGATCCATTCAAGTGTATATAACTTGAATTTGTGGATACTATACGTACGTGAGACACGTTAGGAGTAGAAAAGGATTTTCTTTTTGAAAGCGCTCTTAGTTCAGTTTGGTAGAACGCGGGTCTCCAAAACCCGATGTCGTAGGTTCAAATCCTACAGAGCGTGATTCCATCTATCTTATGTCGAAACAGAGTAAAACTTATGTCGAAACAGAGTAAAATAACTTAAAAAAAAAAACAAAGTCGAATTACAACTCCAATTTGACCTCCTCCAGACTAGAGAGGAGGTCAATCAAAAAATAAATATTACTCAATCAAAGATCCAACTGATCCCCGCGCCTGTATTGCAAATACGCAGTCACGAATAATCCCGCTAAAGTAATAGGAATTAGGCCTAAGACGATTCCAAATAGAAAAACTTCAATCATTTCGATTTGTTCGAGGGGATAAAAAAAGAGGTACGATCTATCTCTAAATAATAGTCTAAATTATCCACGAATCTCAATGACCAAAAAAAGAATTGGTAATTAGCGTGGAAAAAGGTCCTATAATATCAGGAATCCAAAAGATAAATTCTTATTTTCTGACTTATTCATTCAATTCATTT